AAAAGCCCCTTATCGGATTTGAACCGATGACTTACGCCTTACCATGGCGTTACTCTACCACACTGAGTTAAAAGGGCCTCATTTGATTCAATTCCTGAATAAGGAATCAGCCAATATGAGTTTAGTACATCTATTTGTTACTGTATATACTAATATACTAATTATTATATATGGAATATATATATAAATAATTAAAATAGATGTACATAGATCTATTTTTTGTACATAGAAACTCATTAAGGAACAAGAAATTGGATTTACCTAGTGAATAGAGTATAGTTAAAAAATGATTTCTATTGGAAAGGATTCTCTCTTTCTTTTGTTTTCTTTCGCATTACTTATCTTTTTTATTTTTTTTTTATGGATTGGTAATGGGGAATGAACAATTAATTCCTAAATCTAAATGCTGAATTCAAAAATTTTATGGAATTCTGAAAGCTAGAAAGATCCTTCTGATCAAATCATACCATTCCATTATATTGACAATTTCAAAAAACTGTTCATACTAGGAACATAGTATTGTTGGTTGGGCAAGTATGCCGCCCCCATCGTCTAGTGGTTTAGGACATCTCTCTTTCACGGAGGCAACGGGGATTCGACTTCCCCTGGGGGTAAGATACTAGGAACATAGTATTGTTGGTTGGGCAAGTATGCCCCCATCGTCTAGTGGTTTAGGACATCTCTCTTTCACGGAGGCAACGGGGATTCGACTTCCCCTGGGGGTAGGATACTAGGAAAGGAAATTGATCAGGGATTATCAATAAATAAGAAAGACTCAAATTGATTCTTCCTGGGTCGATGCCCGAGCGGTTAATGGGGACGGACTGTAAATTCGTTGGCAATATGTCTACGCTGGTTCAAATCCAGCTCGGCCCAAAAATTTGCTGATCCACCATATATGAGCACATGGGTCATTTTCAATAACCAATGTGCTCATATATGGAAGAATAAAAATTTTATACATCCCTAGTGTTTTTTCCGTATTACGGATTTTTTCCACTAATTCGGATTTTGCTAAATTCCTTACAGTATCCATAAGTATAAAGTCTAAGGAAAGGGTTAAAGTAAAAAAAAGAGTCTTTTTTTTGTTTCATTGATTCATTCATTTTTCAATCGATTTGGCAATAACAAACGGATTACGCGCAATCCGTGTTGATCTCGCTAAAGTGAGGGCCCGTATATTATATTTATTTTAAGATAGATAAATAAGTCCGCCGCTTTCAGTTACAGTACAACGGTTCGAATCTCAAATAGAAAAAGAAAGGGTTTGACTGAAATAGTAAGAATATGTATGCTATACGATTTTTTCCTGGGATTGTAGTTCAATTGGTCAGAGCACCGCCCTGTCAAGGCGGAAGCTGCGGGTTCGAGCCCCGCCAGTCCCGATGGATACAAATCCAATGAAAAAAAAAAATATATCAATTCATTTCGTATGTGAAAGGGAATAAAAATAACAAAAAAAATATTTTTTCTAAAAGGGATCCCCTTTCTTTCGTTTAAGGAAAATTACTTTTTGATTGCATCAGAAAGTAATTTTTTTTTTGGGGGGGGGTATGGATAAAAGATCTTACTATGTTATACTATTTAATTCTCGACGATGAATCGATTTGATAACTCAGATATTGTTATTCGTGATATCGATCCGATTTGATATCATCGAGATAAAATTTATACCATTGAATTTAGAGACGAAAGATTTATCATTTCCATGGGATTAAATCCCGAAGTATTTATTCGAAATTAAAGAGAAAGAAAACATAGAGATTATGGAAGTCAATATTCTTGCATTTATAGCTACTGCACTCTTCATTTTAGTTCCTACTGCCTTTTTACTTATAATTTACGTAAAAACGGTAAGTCAAAGTGACTAATTTGACTTTAACATGACTTCTGATTTCTTATCAATGGAATGACAGTGATTGAATAAAAAAAATGAAAAAAGGATTTCAATTGAGGGTCTTAGTTTTAAATGAAATGTACAATCCGCAGAATTCTATGAAATCCATATAGTATAGTAGAAAGAAATTTATTTCTTTCTACTATATTCTCTATTATTGTAGTGTATAAAGTTTGACTCTATCTCAAAGATGGTAACAATTCAAATATTTGTTTGATTTAACGAATATTTTCCATTTTCCATATTCTACTTTCAATATTCTACATAGAATACATTACATCAATATAGAATACATTACATCAATGGAATACAATAGAATTTCAAAGTGCAGATATAATTGCATTTCATTAAGTAGTATTAATTCATATTAATAAAATAACTAAATTCAATAGTTAAAAAATTTCGGAACCCAGCTATAAAACAATTGATACAGTTTGATCCCTTAACTCAATTAGTAGTAATTAGTAGTACCCTTAGAGTCCACTTCTTCCCCATACTACAAGGGAAAGGGAAAATGTAAAAACTACCATTAAAGCAGCCCAAGCAAGACTTACTATATCCATGTCAATTTTGTCTCCTATCTCTTGAATGAATTATTTCATTATTGTTTACTTTATTTTATTATTTTTCATTAATCATTTTATAATAATAGTGGAATCGCTGGTACAGAGTCAAAAAAGAATTCTGAGATAACACCATTGACGAAACAATCAAATAAATCCAATTAGAACATCTAACAAGTTCTTATCTGATTTCTAGTCAAATTGAAAAATAGTAAGGCGAAAGAAAAAATCTCCAGAGATCCCCTTATGAAGTATTAAAGAAATTAATCTTACTAACAGGTAGGAATAAAAAAAAGACCTATGTTTTTTTTGCCCGCCATTTGATTTCATTAAGTCAAAAGTAAAAAATATAGAATCAAGATAGATTACTTTGCATACTCATACTCTTATTTGCATCTCTTATTTCTATTTGATTTAATCCTTACCGTCTTCCGATTTGTTCTCTAAAACAATCGGAAAACTGCCTCTAAAATTCTTTGACTAGAGGTTAGCGAAAAGAAAGAATTAGAATAAAAATGAAAGAATATATGAAATAATAATTTTAATAAAGAATATAAATATAAAATTCGAACTATTCCAAATTGAAATAAATCTAAAAAATAAATCGAATTCGATATTCCATTTTATTAATCTAACTAACTAATATTGAATAAATGTGGAAGCGCTCATATACTTTACATGAGTCTGTATACAAGGTTCCCCCCAACAAAAATTTGAATTATATTTCTCGTCCCCCCCATCCCTATCCAATCTTATTCAAGACCCAATCCGTAGACGAACACTACAGTGGAGTGAAAGGACTATCATTTCAAGATTTATCAATTGCTTAGAATTTTGAATCAAACAAGTCTCAAGAGTCCTTTTTCCACACTAGCTTCCGTTAATAGAATTTTATCAACAAAACGGAATAACCTATTCAAATTCTCTTGTAGATCAGGCGACACCCGGATTTGAACTGGGGAAAAAGGATTTGCAGTCCCCCGCCTTACCACTCGGCCATGTCGCCAAAATGATACAAAAAATATATGATAATACCCCTTCCCTCAAAAAACCAAAGAAAAGGGGGGAGGGATTCTAAACTTCTTTTTTTGATGTGTTTGTATCTAAACTTCCGTTTTCTTTAATCCCGCTTTTCAAAAGGATCTTCTCCCTTTTTCTATTGTTCTATTGAAAAAATGAAAAAAACAAACGTATAGCTTTCAGTCACAAAAGCGCAAATTTGGGGACAAATCAAATCGCAACCTTTAACTACAAATTCTTCCATAATTCTTGAATCTGAATCGAAAATGTTTTTTTCTTTTTCTTTTAATGAGATAAAAAAAATGGAAATGGATATTTTACATAACCAATCAATATTGCTTTTTTTATTGAAAAAGAACCCTTCTCTATTTCAATTATAACAGCAACTGTTAATATATGTCAACCCCGGAACATAAATTTTTATTCTTACACAGATATTATCTAATCGGGTATCTTATTCGTATATGATACTTAATACTATAAAGGGCATTTTCAAGAAATTCTCGTGCTTTCATTTTTTTGCCAATTTTTCATTAAATAGATTGAATAGAAAAAAGAACGTAACACGACATGCGCGCTGTCCCGAACAAATATGACTGCAATAACGTAAGAGACATATATAGATAGCTATAGCTATAGCTGGAGTTAGATCTATGCATGTTTAATAAATCCAAGTCTTTTTACGCACTGCAATCGTATTCTCAAATTCTAAAAAAAATAGGTAAAAATAGATCTCTTCTTTGTGAATTCGAATTGTTTTTTGAACAATTGAAAAGGTAAAGTGATAAAAAAATGAATTCTATATTGTTTCTGATTATTGGATTCTATCTTTATCTCATCGAGCCAAGCAAATCCTGAATTGATTTTTGGGGATATTCAATCGAATTGGAATATGTAATATCCTAATATATAGTAGAAATACAATTCATTTTTTGTTTTGAGATTCTTAAAAACCAAAAAAAGTCTAGGTGAAATTTATCCATTTATTTCCATTTCAATTACAAGTTAGATTCTATCTCTTTGTTTTATTGCAAATTCCAATTTGAGTATAAAATTCCATTTATTCCTCTTTTCATAATAGGTATTTCATATACGGAGTTAGGTAAAATTTCATGTGATTCAGTAAAGTAAAAAAAAAAAATTCCATTATTGCTAAATCGATTCATGTGATTTGATGAAGAATGACAGCAAATCGTGGGATATTTTCTATAAAATAAATGGGGAAATTGAAAATGCTTGGGGTTGGGAATGAAGGAATGTCTACACTACCCGGATTGAATCAAATACAATTTGAAGGGTTTTGTAGATTCATTGATAGGGGCTTAACAGACGAACTTTTTAAGTTTCCAAAAATTGAAGATACAGATCAAGAAATTGAATTTCAATTATTTGTGGAAACATATCAATTGGTAGAACCCTCGATCAAAGAAAAAGATGCTGTATATGAATCACTTACATATTCCTCTGAATTATATCTATCCGCGGGATTAATTTGGAAAAACGGTAGGGATATCCAAGAA